CCCCGTGGACTGCTACGAAAAACACCATCGGATTTCAAAGTAGCACGATCTAATTCAAAAATCTCACCCAATTGAGCACGTCTAGCATATTTTTTCACAGTAGCGGGATCGCTATAACTGACTCCGTTGAGTTCGCCGCCATAGAACTCGACAGTTACACCTACTTGTTCGACACTATATTTAGATTCCGCCCTTCTAAAAGGAACATCGGCTCTAACAATTCCGTCTCCGTCTACCAAAACAACCGGAAATGTTTCAAAAAAAGTAGGCATACGACGTACAAAAAGTTCGCGCCCCTCTTTATCTCTAAAGATAGGATGTCCTAACCACCCAACAGCTATTCCATCCCCGTTGTCCATTGAGCCCGCTCTGAATAACCCCCCCTTTGCCGGATTATTGCCGATGTAATCATAAAAAGCTAGTTTTTCGGGAATTTTAGACCAAGCTTCAGATAAACTTTGATTTTCAGCCAACCCAGCACCAATTCTTCGATATATTTCTTGTTGGAAGTATCCTTGATCCCATTGATAACGAGTGGGACCAAATAATTCAATCGGGGTAGTTGCTGAACCATACCACATAGTTCCAGCAACTACAAAAGCGGCAAAAAAGACAGCAGCAATACTACTGGAAAGGACGGTTTCAATATTTCCCATACGTAATCCTTTGTATAGGCGTTGAGGTGGACGTACACTAAGATGGAATAGACCCGCCAATATGCCCAAGGTCCCTGCTGCAATATGATGAGAGGCTATTCCTCCCGGAACAAAAGGATCAAAACCCTCCACACCCCACGCTGGATTTACGGATTGTACCCTTCCAGTTAGTCCATAAGGATCGGACACCCATATTCCAGGACCATACAATCCTGTTACATGAAATGCACCAAAACCAAAGCAAGCCACCCCTGATAGAAATAAATGAATTCCAAAGATCTTAGGCAAATCCAAAGAGGGTTTTCCTGTACGTTCATCAGTAAATATTTCTAGATCCCAATACACCCAATGCCAGATAGCTGCCAAAAAGCACAAGCCCGAAAACACAATATGTGCCCCGGCCACACCTTCGTAACTCCAAATACCCGGATTCGTTACAGTACCCCCTGTGATACTCCAACCGCCCCATGAATTGGTTATTCCTAAACGAGTCATGAAGGGTATAACGAACATACCCTGTCTCCACATTGGATCAAGAACAGGATCAGAAGGATCAAAAACTGCTAATTCGTATAGAGCCATCGAACCGGCCCAACCAGCAACCAGAGCTGTATGCATTATATGGACAGAAATCAAACGACCGGGATCATTCAATACGACGGTATGAACACGATACCAAGGCAAACCCATGGAAATACCCCTTTATCAATGAAAAATAGACACAATGTAACTTTATTGCATTGGAAAAAACTATGCTGTGGACCCTCTTTTTAGTGGATTATCTTGGGGAAAGAATTAATATTTGTTTGATTTGTTTGATTCTTTTCAATTACTTTTAGTAATAATGAAACTATTTTGTTCGTAGGAACAAAAAGAAGCAGATCTATTCTACACCCGATAAGTACCAATACGCAATGGTAGGGGAGTTGATACCATTTTATATGAGTGAATGCATATATATATTTGTTCATCATTCAAAGGACTTATTTGTAATAATTTTCCTTTATTCATTTTGTCTTCTTTATCTTTATCTTTTTTTATAAACTTAGTCAATCTATGGATAAAATATGATAAAGGCCAATATTAGTAGGACACTAAATCCATTGTTACGCTTTCACATCAAAGTGAGATATAGTACTTAATTTTTCTTTTATTTAATGCCTATTGGTGTTCCAAGAGTACCTTTTCGAAGTCCTGGAGAGGAAGATGCATTGTGGATTGACGTATAGTGCGACTTGTCAGATATATTGGGTCATATGGTATTTCCCCATTCTCTTCCCCGATCGAGATATCCTCCCCTTCGCCCAAGAAAGATTGATTGAATTATCAAAAATTTGGAGCGTGAAGTTCAATTAGATCCATTTTTTCGGGAGGGTATACAGATTAATATTATCAATTAGAATAATTTATGGTTATCTTGGTTAGGCCAATAAAATGAAGTATCCAGGCTCCGTTTAGAAAAAAACCGGTAAAAAATCTATTTATGATTACTATTTCTATCATATTCTATTTCTTTATATATTTATAATAGAATTCTTTATATATTTATAATAGAAGTGATCTCAAACTGTTAATCAATCGAGTAATATGATGAATGCATTGAATATCTGTTGTAAGACATGAAATAAATTGTAAAAAGGAAGTCGTAGCAAAAGGACGTGGTATTGGGGCATTTGTCATATATGTGCAAATCCAAATCGGGCGGATCTTTACTCGGAGTAGAGCATAAACCTAAAAAAATTGAAGAAGCCCATTCAGGAACAAGAAAATTACATCGCGATTGAGATTGTATCTCGATGAAACAATACATCAATGAAAAGTTAGTTAGATAAATTTAGTAATTTTTTTTTATAGATAAACAAAACAGGCCAAAACCCATCTTTTTTGAAAAATGAAAGAAAAGCCCCTTTTTATAAGTTAAAAGCCTGGTATGAAAAAAAAAAAAAAAAAATAAAAGAAAGCGCTAGAATCTACATCTACACATTGATTCTTTTTTTTTTTTTCGTTATTTTTGTTGAACCGTATGCATCAAAAGGTGCATGTACGGTTTCTAAGGGATACAACTTTATCCCAATCAACCGACTTTATCGAGAACGATTACTTTTTTTAGGCCAAGGGGTTGATAGCGAGATCTCGAATCAACTTATTGGTCTTATGGTATATCTCAGTATAGAGGATGATACCAAAGATCTATATTTGTTTATAAATTCTCCTGGCGGATGGGTAATACCCGGAGTAGCTATTTATGATACTATGCAATTTGTGCGACCAGATATACAGACAATATGCATGGGATTAGCCGCTTCAATGGGATCTTTTATTCTGGTCGGAGGAGAAATTACCAAACGTCTAGCATTCCCTCACGCTTGGCGCCAATGAGTTTTTTATTTGATTTGAGAGAAAAAAGAAGACTATGCCTTCGCGCTATATGAAATATGAATATTAAGTAATAATAGCATGGCACTTCGAATTCGATATGATAAATTTTTTTAACCCTTAAATTATGTATCGAAAGAGTAGTATGAGATAAAAGGTATTTCCGATTTTATCTAATCTATCGGGAGGCCTATTTCAGCGTCACAAACTTTTTTGTTTTCACGCCGGGAGGCTCTTAACAATATTTAGGTTATGAAAGAATATGAAAATAAAAAAAATCTTGTTTTTTTATTTGAAAAAAAAAAAAAAGAAACTTTGGGATTGCTAAATAACAGACGAAATAAATATATAAAGCAACGGAGCCATCATAGTATTTTTGAACTACTCCAAAAACAAAAAGAAGGGTGGTTATTGGATCATTTACCAACCCAAGTCTGATAGACCCTATATTTAATTTATTTGATATTTAAGTAAGGTAAAAACGAATTCCATTATAGAGCCGTATGCAATGCGTAAAAGATGCCTGTACGGTTGTTCAATTATATATTTTATTATTCTTTATCTCTTCACCTTATCATCATGCGAGATAGAATAAACATTTATTATGTTATATCATCAGGGTAATGATCCATCAACCTGCTAGTTCTTTTTATGAGGCACAGACGGGAGAATTTATCTTGGAAGCGGAAGAACTTTTGAAGCTGCGCGAAACCGTCACAAGGGTTTATGTACAAAGGACAGGCAAACCCTTATGGGTTGTATCCGAAGATATGGAAAGAGATGTTTTTATGTCAGCAACAGAAGCCCAAGCTCATGGAATTGTTGATCTTGTAGCGACTGAATAAAAAAGAAAAAATAACAAAAATTTCAGACGAATTGGTGATTTGAGATTTTATCTTCTTACCGGATTTAATATTCTATTCATTAATCTATTAATATAGAAATAAAATAATTCATAATCATCCGGTTAAGATCGATCTAAACCAGCCCATTATGTATATGATTCAATATGCCAACTATTAAACAACTTATTAGAAACACAAGACAGCCAATCAGAAATGTCACGAAATCCCCCGCTCTTGGGGGATGTCCTCAGCGACGAGGAACATGTACTAGGGTGTATGTGCGACTCGTTCAGATCATGGGCTAGGACAAAAGAAAGAAAACAATTGATCCAGTATCAACGATCAGTACCAGTGAATAGACTAGAATGGAAGAACTCCATTCAATATCTAAAAATCAAAAAGATCTATCCTTCTATTGTGGTATCAAATGTATGGTTTCCGTTGGTGCAAATCCAATCAACTCCGTTTTAAATTTAAGATGAGAAAGAATTCTCCATTGATAGCAAATGATATCCATTAAGCAGGGGAAATACTATTTTAAAAAGCAGAAAAATTATGCCTTACTCTTGCAAGAACGGACTAACAGGGTCAGCTACTCAGCTAATCTTCATAATTAAATACCGTTACTGTATAAGTAGATCTCATTGTGAAAGACCTCGTACTGGATAATTATGGGTAGAGCCAAAGAGTGTGAACTGTACAAGTTAACAATAACATTGATTAAATGAAAGAAGGGCTCCGGTGTATAGAGAGGACCTCACCGTTTAAGAAGTAACCATAGAAACGATGGAACCCACTATATCCATTTATATTTACTACTTTTATGTGTTTTTGATACCTAATATCAATACAATTTTTTCTAGGCATTTCACCTAGAAAAAAAAAAAAAAAATCGTGGTCGGGAAGGTTATAGTAGCAAAAGCCATTGGAATTCAAATTTTATACATTGGAAGAATCCGTTTTGTTATTAATAGACTAGGATACGGGAAGGGAATAACTGAAAGAAAGGAAATCGATTAGTTATTCATCAAAGTTTCATTTATTCAATGACCAGAATTAAACGAGGGTATATAGCTCGAAGACGTAGAACAAAAATTCGTTTATTTGCATCAACCTTTCGAGGGGCTCATTCAAGACTTACTCGTACTATTACTCAACAGAAAATAAGAGCTTTGGTTTCGGCTCATCGGGATAGAGGTAGACAAAAGAGAGATTTTCGTCGGTTGTGGATCACTCGGATAAATGCAGTAATTCGCGAGAATAAAGTATACTTCAGTTATAGTAAATTTATACACAATCTGTACAAGAGACAGTTACTTCTTAATCGTAAAATACTTGCACAAATAGCTATATTAAATAAGAGTTGTCTTTATATGATTTCCAATGAGATCATAAAATAAAGAGATTGGAAGGAATCCGTTGGAATAGTTTAAATGGAGTTCCCTGGAGAATGAACTCTGGGAAGGTAGAGTAGAAATTAGTATGATAAAATATGATAAAGTCATCAAAATGAAGAAAGACGTTAAATAAAAAATATTTATTCCTCTTCTCCCATTTTTTTTCTTACGACAGGACATTTCGATTTTACGATTTTTCGAACAAAAAAAAAAACGTCAATCCGCATTTGAGTTTGGATTGGAATTTTATTTTGATTCAATTCAATTGAAGAGTCAACCTATTTTTTTTCTGGTTCTAAGACCAGCAGCTCTAGCGGTTGACTCGCTTCTTTCAAATTGTTTCTCATTATTAAGAAAAGGTAACGGAGATAAAATACGAGCTTGTTTTATAGCAATAGTAATTAATCGTTGTTGTTTTAAGGTCAATCTATTCACCCGTCTAGATAATATTTTTCCTTGTTCGCTAATAAATCGACTAATTAAACTCATGTTTCTATAATCAATTCGATCCCCCGATTGGATCGGAGGCAAACGCCTACGAAAAGATCGCTTAGATTTAAGAAAGATTCGCTTGGATTTATCCATGGTTTGTTTATTCCTTATCCTGAAAATCCCAATCCTATTTCTTAATTCTACATCATCTTTGATCCGATCGAAATAGGATTTGGTTTGTTTATATTTATTTGTTTCTATTTAAATAAATAAAAAAAAAATTTAAATAAATAAAAAAAAAATTAAAAAAAAATTATATATATATATTGTTATATATAATATGTAATTTTTCATCTTCCTTGGAAGACTGACACACGAGCGATCGGTTCGATCTATTTCTTTATCTCCCCATGAATCGTATGTTTGTAACAACAGGGACAGAATTTTCTCAATTCCAATCGACTAGGCGTATTGTGTCGATTCTTTTGAGTAATATATCTGGAAATGCCCATTGATTCCTTATTAACACGATTTCGAACACAACTGGTACATTCCAAAATAACCGTTACTCGGACATCTTTACCCTTAGCCATGAACCTCCTTTGGTTTTTGATTCACTCAATTCTTTAATTTTCCGACCCGAAGCAAGGAAGAAGAAAGGACACAAAAATAGAAGCAGGTAACTCGAAATCAAATTATGAAAGAAATATTTTGTTGCAATCAATATAGTAATAAATAATAAGTAATATAATGATTTCTAACTATATTTATAATTTTTAATTGCCGTACAGTATTTCATTTTCAGTTAAGTATCTTGTATGATATTGTTGCCCCAACCACCGCATTTCCGTTCTATTATTAATTTAATTTGAGCCTGAGCCCGAGTTCATAGTTTCACTGAGGGTGAAACCGCTTTTTCTTTGTTTTTTTTTTTTTAGAAAGAATAAGTAAAAAAAGAAAAAAAGAAAAAACAAAGAAAAAAAGAAGGGAGGGGTAGGGATTAGTTACAGATATTTGATTGTATCTCTAATCTTCTTCCCCCTTCCCATATCAATAGCTAGAATGAAAAAAAGGGGAATATCAACGCATCCGGAAAAAAACGATTGATCTCTATCAATAAACCTGCTAAAGCCCCGAACCATAGAGTACTTACTACCGGTGCCACGGAGAGATATGTTTTTAGATCTCGCATTTTAAAAACTCCTCTTTCTGTATTCGTTATTGTAATTTTATTGTAATTTGTAATACCTAATGGTAATACATATATGACCGGATGTGTATATGTAGTTAATGACTTACCACTTGTACGCGGAGTTCCTAATTCAAATTGAAATGTACAAAATAGATATTTATTTAAAGAAAAAAATACGTCCATTTCCGCCTTAAATTCCTAAAAAATATTAATTTTTTGTGGTAGATTTCATATTTATTTCATACTTTATATAAGTCTTTTACCATATTATATGTTTGTTATATGATATATGAGACCAAAAGGAAGAAATGATAAGATAGTTTGTGTATATCAATGTAGGAAATAAAGATGTGGAAAACAAGGCAGGGATTCTCTACAATGACACTGTAGACCAATTGAAAGGGATGTAGCGCAGTTTGGTAGCGCGTTTGTTTTGGGTACAAAATGTCACGGGTTCAAATCCTGTCATCCCTACCTATTACTTATCTTCTGAGCAGTAACGAGGGATCAATTGAGATCAATTAATAAAATTGTACATATTTAATTAAATAAATATTTAATTTTTATTTTTTATAGTATATATATATGCAAGATAAATTGGG